ACCACATTCTCCATAGGTCCCTCTTAGATCTTCTTTCTCCAATCTTGGGTTAGGGAAGAAGGAGATATTCGCGACTACTGGCGGTTTCATTATGGGGCAGCTCATGATCTTCATATCGATCTATTATCCACCTCTACATCTATTCTTTCTTAGCTAAACGGGTGGAAGATCCATCCAATTTGGTTATATCATGGACTCGAAAAACGGATCTGAATGTGACTGAAATGCACGATCTTCACAGGTATCACTTTTCACGATACCTAAACCTAAAAGGGGAAATAGCGATTTTGAACCATTTCCTATAAGAGAATGGTTTCCATTACTTTGAGAAATGGATTCTATATCAAACTATAGCTATTGCATTAAAGAAGAAAAGAAACTAATAGAAGTCGAAGACGCGGAATGGTAGTGAATAGAGAAAAAGATTCTTCTTATTTTCTTGTTCCTGAAAATATTCTATCTATCTCCTAGACGCCGTAGAGAATTGAGAATTTTCATGTCTTTCAATTCTCGTACTCGTAATTGGAAAGTTACGGAAGGAGATCCATCATTTTGCAATGAAAACAACATAAAAAACTCTGGACAATTTCGAAATCAGACCAAGCGTCTTAATACATATGCAAAAAAATGCATTATTGGCCCACCATTGATTACAAGATTTCGCTTTTATGAATCGCTATTGGTTTGATACGAATAATGGCAGTCGTTTCAGTATGTTAAGGATACAGATGTATCCACAATTCATTTAGAGTTACTTAATAGCCTATTTCTTATACTATATCTCTATCCCGTGAAATTCTCGAGCCGAAAGATGGATGCATATGCTGTGTTTCATTTTGCTAAATGATATCAATTAAATGGTATATCAATTCTATAAATTGGATATAGCAATAAATAAATCAGCAAAATTCTTTTATTTTAGATAGAAGAAACATTTCTTCTATCTAAAATAAAAGAATGTACCCTTCTATCCAAATCCAATTTGCATCGATAAAATAAATCCAAATTCCAGATTCCAGCAGTAGATGAATAATTGCAAATTTTTGTGTGTACGAGATTAGAATAACTTCAAAATAACTGACATAATTTTTTATTTTTCCTGATCAGAAAAATACATGAAAAAGAAAGGAGGTAGAAAAATTTTTTGATTTATGGTTAAAGAAGAAAAACAAGAAAACTGGGGTTCTGTTGAATTTCAAGTATTCAGTTTCACCAATAAGATACGGAGACTTGCTTCACATTTGGAATTACACAAAAAAGATTTTTCATCGGAAAGAGGTCTACGAAGACTTTTGGGAAAACGTCAACGTTTGCTGGCTTATTTGGCAAAGAAAAATAGAGTACGTTATAAGAAATTAATCAGTCAGTTGGATATTCGGGAGAAGTAATTTAATCGTTCGAATTTGTTTCTTATTTTATTAGTAGTCTTATAGTAGTCTTAGATTTTGCATTTTGCTGAGCCTCGTTTTGAGGAATTCATGGAATAATCCATTTTCATGGAATAATGAATTAAGGAAGAAAGGATATGAGTCTACCGCTTACAAGAAAAGATCTCATGATAGTCAATATGGGCCCTCAACACCCATCAATGCATGGTGTTCTTCGACTGATCGTTACTCTCGATGGTGAAGATGTTATTGATTGTGAACCCATATTAGGCTATTTACACAGAGGAATGGAAAAAATAGCGGAAAACCGAACTATTATACAATACTTAACTTATGTAACACGGTGGGATTATTTAGCTACTATGTTTACAGAAGCAATAACGGTAAATGCACCAGAATTCTTGGAGAATATTCAAATACCCCAAAGGGCCAGCTATATTAGGGTAATTATGTTAGAATTGAGCCGTATAGCTTCTCACTTGCTATGGCTTGGACCTTTTATGGCGGATCTCGGGGCACAGACTCCTTTTTTCTACATTTTTAGAGAAAGAGAATTGATATATGATCTATTTGAAGCGGCTACAGGTATGCGAATGATGCATAATTACTTTCGCATCGGAGGGGTAGCCGCCGATCTACCTTATGGATGGATGGATAAATGTTTAGATTTCTGTGATTATTTTTTACGAGGAGTTGTTGAATATCAACAACTTATTACACAGAATCCTATTTTTTTAGAACGAGTTGAAGGAGTCGGTTTTATTAGTGGAGAAGAAGCTGTAAATTGGGGCTTATCGGGACCAATGTTACGAGCTTCTGGAATACAATGGGATCTCCGTAAAATTGATCCTTATGAGTCTTACAATCAATTCGATTGGAAAGTCCAATGGCAAAAAGAAGGAGATTCGTTAGCTCGCTATTTAGTACGAATCGGTGAAATGAGGGAGTCCATCAAAATTATTCAACAGGCTGTAGAGAAAATTCCTGGAGGACCTTATGAGAATTTAGAAGCCCGACGCTTTAAGAAAGCAAAGAATTCCGAATGGAATGATTTTGAATATCGATTTCTTGGTAAAAAACCTTCGCCCAATTTTGAATTATCAAAGCAAGAGCTTTATGTAAGAGTAGAAGCTCCAAAAGGTGAATTAGGAATTTATCTGGTAGGAGATGATAGTCTTTTCCCCTGGAGATGGAAAATTCGTCCACCTGGTTTTATTAATTTGCAAATTCTTCCTCAGCTGGTTAAAAAAATGAAATTGGCTGATATCATGACGATATTAGGTAGTATAGATATCATTATGGGGGAAGTTGATCGTTGAAATGATAATAGATAGGGTAGAGGTAGAAACTATCAATTCTTTTTCGAAATCGGAATTATTAAAAGAAGTCTATGGACTGATCTGGATTCTACCCATTTTGACCCTCCTACTGGGAATCACAATAGAAGTACTCGTAATTGTGTGGTTAGAAAGAGAAATATCTGCATCGATACAACAACGTATTGGTCCTGAATATGCTGGCCCCCTGGGACTGCTTCAAGCTATAGCAGATGGAACTAAGCTACTTTTTAAAGAAGATATCCTCCCATCCCGAGGTGATATTCCTTTATTTAGCATTGGGCCCTCTATAGCAGTCATATCCATTTTATTAAGTTTTTTAGTTATCCCTTTGGGATATCGTTTTGTTTTAGCTGATCTTAGTATTGGTGTTTTTTTATGGATTGCTATTTCAAGTATTGCTCCTATTGGTCTTCTCATGGCAGGATATAGCTCAAATAATAAATATTCTTTTTCAGGTGGTCTACGAGCGGCTGCTCAATCTATTAGTTATGAAATACCATTAACTTTTTGTGTGCTAGCAATATCTCTACGTGTGATTCGTTAAAAAAGGATCTTTTTCCTCTAAAATACATTGAATACTTATCTTCCTTTTCTTATTCTGTATTCGAGTTGGTAAGTTAAACTAGATAGCTATATGAGTGAAACAAAACAGCTTATTAATTTGTAGTAAAAAGAAAAATCTCATTTCCTACGTACAAGAAAAAAGTTGAAGTAAACATAAGGAGTGTAAACTCTTTACCCCAAGGTTGAGATTATTTGATTAGTCATCATATCTTGAAGCGGGCAAGAATAAAGGATTCGCGATATGGAATTCCATTACTAGAATATTTTGAGTTATTACTATAACTTATAACCATAAGGCAATCCATCAAAAGTTAGTGAGGGATTAGGAACACTAAAGTACATAAAGGATTAGTAATGAGAGAATTTAAATCATTAGGCATTTTTCCTCATAAAAGGAATCATAATAAGGACTTGAAATTGGTGGAAATGATCAAGTTGTACTTTCTTCGGATTCCGGTCCAGAGTATGTTCCCATTCACTTGTTAAGGAAATGGCTATCAAGAACGAATTAACCCTTTATTCTTTTTTCTTTTTAAGTATACCCTTCCCGGGGAAAGAAGAATAGGACAAAAGATATGGAATGCAATACAAAAAAGGATCCTTATTTATTCTTTCCTTCCTTTATCCCTATTCATACGGAATTCCTCATGAACTAATACCCAATTCTTTCCATTTATTAATTGCTATAACGAGTGTTTTATTCCAATATTAAGTTATTACTGAACAAAGAAAAATTCGCATTTTATTATATAAAGGATGAGATCAATTCGGAAGCGCTTTTTTGTTATTCTAGCAGACGGAATTGCTTTGGTCTAATTTAGGGCTTTCCAATCCATTTTATCTTACCTAATTCTATCTACGCCCAGGGGATAATACCGAAACGAAACAATCCTTTCCTTTTTTCTGATCATAGAGGAGCCGTATGAAGCTAAGGTTTCATGTACGGTTTTGGAATAGCGGTGGGAACTGTGATGTTATCATCGACTATGATTATCTAACAGTTCAAGTACAGTTGATATAGTTGAAGCACAATCCAAATATGGTTTTTTTGGATGGAATCTTTGGCGTCAGCCTATAGGTTTTCTAGTTTTTCTAATTTCTTCTTTGGCAGAATGTGAAAGATTACCCTTTGATTTACCAGAAGCAGAGGAAGAATTAGTAGCAGGTTATCAAACCGAATATTCCGGTATTAAATATGGTTTATTTTATCTTGTTTCTTACCTAAATTTATTAGTTTCCTCTTTATTTGTAACTGTTCTATACTTAGGCGGGTGGAATTTCTCTATTCCCTATATATCCTTTTTTGGATTTTTCCAAGTGAATAAAATGATTGGAATTTTGGAAATGATAATAGGTATCCTTATTACATTAACTAAAGCTTATTTATTTCTCTTCATTTCTATCACAATAAGATGGACTTTACCCAGGATGAGAATGGATCAGTTATTAAATCTTGGATGGAAATTTCTTTTACCTATTTCTCTGGGGAATCTCTTATTAACAACTTCTTCCCAACTCGTTTCACTCTAAATAAGATAATACAATAACAGTAAGAATATTTTCAACACAAAAGTTCTCTCAAACAAGAGAAAGAAACATACCTTTTTCATATATATTTAGAATATGTTCCCTATGATAACTGGGTTCATTAGTTATGGTCAACAAACAATACGCGCCGCAAGATACATTGGTCAAAGTTTCATAATTACCTTATCCCACACAAATCGTTTACCTATAACGATTCACTACCCTTATGAAAAATCAATTACATCGGAGCGTTTCCGGGGGCGAATACACTTTGAATTTGATAAATGTATTGCTTGTGAAGTATGTGTTCGCGTATGCCCGATAGATCTACCCCTTGTAGATTGGAGATTTGAAAAGGATATTAAAAGGAAACAATTGCTTAATTATAGTATTGATTTCGGAGTTTGTATATTTTGTGGTAACTGTGTTGAATACTGTCCGACAAACTGTTTATCAATGACTGAAGAATATGAACTTTCTACTTATGATCGTCATGAATTGAATTACAATCAAATTGCTTTGAGTCGGTTACCAATCTCCATAATGGGAGATTACACAATTCAAACAATTAGGAATTCGCCTCAAAGTAAAATAGACGAAGAAAAATCTTGGAATTCAAGAACGATTACTGATTACTAGGTATTAGGATTTTTTTTGTTAGAAAAATCCATTTTTACTATTTTGACTAACTATAAAGAAAAAAGAATAACTACTGCTTATTGCAAATTATTCTTGATTTAAAATAAGAGTAGATTTTCGTGATGTGATTTCTAACTATACAACTTATATACATATACAAAAAATATCCTAATACCTTTTTCCTTCCTTGAATCTTTTAGTTTTAGTCAGTTCATGAAAAATTTTATACTATAAATTTCTTCTTATCCATAATGGATTTACCTGGACCAATACATGAGATTCTTGTGCTATTTGGGGAATTTGTTCTTCTACTAGGAGGTCTAGGAGTAGTATTACTTACCAACCCAATTTATTCTGCCTTTTCGCTGGGATTAGTTCTTGTTTGTATATCCTTATTCTATTTTTTATTGAATTCCTACTTTGTAGCTGTCGCACAACTTCTTATTTATGTGGGAGCCGTAAATGTCTTGATCATATTTGCTGTAATGTTTGTAAACGGCTCAGAGTGGTCTAAAGATAAGAATTATTGGACTATTGGCGATGGGTTTACTTCACTCGTTTGTATAACTATTCCTTTTTCACTAATGACTACTATCCCAGATACGTCATGGTATGGAATTCTTTGGACTACAAGATCAAACCAAATAGTAGAACAGGGTCTCATAAATAACGTTCAACAAATTGGGATTCATTTAGCAACCGATTTTTATCTTCCGTTTGAACTCATTTCCCTAATTCTTCTAGTTTCTTTAATAGGTGCAATTACTATGGCTCGACAATAAGAAATACTTAGAATGAGTCAAAATTCTTAGAATTTCAAATCTAAAATAAATAACTAAAGAATCACAATTTTCATTTAGTAAAACCCATCTACTGCCAACACAACAAATACCTTATTTTCTCTTTTGTTGCGTAATTGTTCTATTCTAATTAATTGAATCGGTTCAATTCTTGTCCTCATATTGAAATGAATCGAGATTGATAAGGAGTTAGTTAATGATGTTTGAGCATGTACTTTTTTTGAGTGTCTATTTATTTTCGATTGGTATCTATGGATTGATCACAAGCCGAAACATGGTTAGAGCTCTAATATGTCTTGAACTTATACTGAATTCAATTAATCTAAATCTCGTAACATTTTCTGATCTATTTGATAGTCGCCAATTAAAAGGAGACATTTTCGCAATTTTTGTTATAGCCCTTGCGGCTGCTGAAGCAGCTATTGGACTATCCATTCTTTCTTCCATCCATCGTAACAGGAAATCCACTCGTATCAATCAATCTAATTTTTTGAATAATTAGGCATAGAATTCTCTAAACAAAGGCGCATATATAATAATACGGAACATTAAGATGAATATAAATCTCATCTTATTTTCTTATTATTATTTGAAAATATCCTTTTTTGGAGTAGGTTATTTCAGAGTATTCTTTTTTTACTTATTGAATATTGCATTTTTGCAATTCATTGATATTGCAATTTGAATATTGCAATAATTTCTATTGAAAAGATGATAGCCAATTTATTGGCTAATTCGAATTAGTATGTAGAATTCGTATAATTATGACTGTTGAAGCCTTAAATTCAAGTCTCTTGGCTCTTTTCACGCTTTCTCACAAACAGATTAAGAAATATATTGCATTATTTGTTAAAGTTTGGATAAACCATTGCTTCGTCTGGTGTCTACAATACATCTAATTTATATAGTACTAATTTCATTTTTACCAGATCGAAAATTTTTATGTTGAAAAGGAAAATTTATAGATCCAATGTCACATTCTGTAAAAATTTATGATACATGTATAGGATGCACTCAATGTGTGCGAGCTTGTCCAACGGATGTATTAGAAATGATACCTTGGGATGGATGTAAAGCCAAGCAAATTGCTTCTGCGCCGAGAACCGAAGATTGTGTGGGTTGTAAGAGATGCGAATCCGCCTGCCCAACGGATTTTTTAAGTGTCCGCGTTTATTTAGGGCCTGAAACAACCCGCAGTATGGCTCTATCTTATTGATACGTTACAAAAAACTCCACTTGAATCATCTGATTCCTCTTTACCGAAGAAGCCTGTGCTCGAAATAATCGAGCATGGGCTTTTCTGGTCAAAACGTATCTTGTCTTTATTACTTTATCATGAGTTATTTTCCTTGGTTAACAATACTTGTTGTTTTGCCGATATTTGCGGGTTCATTAATTTTCTTTTTACCTCATAAAGGAAATAAAATCGTTAGGTGGTATACTATATCTATTTGTTTATTAGAATTCCTTCTAATGACTTATGCATTCTGTTATCATTTTCAATTGGAGGATCCCTTAATCCAATTAAAGGAGGATTCTAAATGGATAGATGTTTTCGATTTCCACTGGAGATTGGGAATCGATGGACTTTCATTAGGATCTATTTTATTGACAGGATTTATCACTACTTTAGCTACTTTAGCGGCTTGGCCAGTTACCCGGAATTCGCGATTATTCTATTTCCTGATGCTAACAATGTATAGCGGTCAAATAGGATTATTTTCTTCACGAGACCTTTTACTTTTTTTTATCATGTGGGAGTTCGAATTAATTCCTGTTTACTTACTTTTATCCATGTGGGGGGGAAAGAGGCGTCTGTATTCAGCTACCAAGTTTATTTTGTATACTGCAGGCGGTTCCATTTTTTTCTTAATTGGAGTTCTGGGTATGGGGTTATATGGTTCCAATGAACCCAGATTAGATTTGGAAAGATTGATTAATAAATCATACCCTGCAACATTGGAAATACTATTTTATTTTGGCTTCCTTATTGCTTATGCTGTCAAATTGCCGATTATACCTCTACACACGTGGTTACCAGATACCCATGGGGAAGCACATTACAGTACATGTATGCTTTTAGCGGGAATTCTATTAAAGATGGGAGCATACGGATTGATTCGGATCAATATGGAATTGTTACCTCATGCTCATTATCTATTTTCCCCCTGGTTGGTAATAATAGGAGCGGTGCAAATAATCTATGCAGCTTCAACTTCTCTTGGTCAACGAAATTTCAAAAAAAGAATAGCCTACTCTTCCGTATCTCACATGGGTTTCATAATTATAGGAATTGGTTCCATAACCAACATTGGACTAAATGGAGCTATTTTACAAATATTATCCCATGGATTTATCGGTGCTACACTTTTTTTCTTGGCGGGAACGGCTTGTGATAGAATGCGTCTTGTTTATCTCGAAGAGCTGGGGGGGATCTCTATCCCAATGCCGAAAATTTTTACCATGTTTAGTAGCTTTTCAATGGCTTCTCTTGCCTTGCCAGGAATGAGCGGTTTTGTTGCAGAATTAGTAGTATTTTTTGGACTAATTACTAGTCCTAAATTTATGTTAATGCCAAAAATGCTAATTACTTTTGTAATGGCAATTGGAATGATATTAACTCCTATTTATTTATTATCTATGTTACGTCAGATGTTCTATGGATACAAGCTATTTCATGTTCCAAACGCAAATTTTGTGGATTCTGGACCACGAGAACTCTTTCTTTTAATCTGTATCTTTTTACCAGTAATAGGAATTGGTATTTATCCAGATTTTGTTCTGTCACTATCCGTTGACAGGGTAGAGGCTCTCTTATCCAATTATTATCCTAAATAGGATTTTCTTTTTTTAACTAGTCCGCTCTCTATTCCATAGTGGAAAAAACAAAAAATTGAGAAAAAAGTAAAAAAGTCTAATTAGATCTATCTCCAATTTTTGAGAACCCTTTGAAAAGACGTTCAAGGGGTTCTCAAATCAAACAAAAATGGAAAAAACCTTCATAAAATGAAGGTTTTATGTTATGTAATCATTTAGATGGTAATGTAAATGAACCATAACTATGTAAACCTATTCCTAACAGATTAATACCAAAATAGCAGATCCAAATTATAAGAAATCCTATTGAAGCTACAAGTGCTGAATTCGTACCCTTCCAATTTGGATTTGTTCTACTATGTAAATAAATTGCAAATATGGTCCAGGTAATAAATGCCCAAGTTTCCTTAGGATCCCAATTCCAATAGGATCCCCATGCCTCATTAGCCCATACTGCTCCACAAAGAATACCTATGGTTAAAAGAGTAAACCCTAGACTAATGACACGATAACTCCAAGAATCCAAACGCTCAGTTAATTGATATTTGTAATAATTTGGAAATGCGGGAAAAGAGGTGTTTTTTAAAGCACTTCTTTTTGCATAGAAATATTCAATCTCACTAAAGAAAAATGTTTTAAGTAAAACATTTTTTTTCTTTTTAGAAAAGAAATCGAAATTCTTTCGAAATCGAATGATTAGAAGAGCGGCGGATAATAAGGATCCGCACAAAAGAGTTGCATAGCTTAGTAACATCATACTGACATGCATCATTAACCACTGAGATTGTAGAGCAGGTACTAGTATTGTAGATTGATGCATTTCAGTTAAAAGACCCGATGTGGCAAAGCCTTGCGTTAAAATAGTACTTGGCGTAGTTATTGTGCTTAAATCATTTTTAGAGTTCTGTATCTTAGGAATAGTATGAAGAATATACAGAGCCCATGAAAGGAAGATCAATGACTCATATAAATTACTTAATGGAAAATGTCCCGAAGAAACCCAACGAGAAACTAAGAATCCTGTTATAGAGAAAAAAGTCGTTATCATTCCTTTTTCTGACGAATCACGTAATCCCCTAAGTTCACGAACTAATAAGGTTATCAAATGAATCGTAATCACAATTGAAATGGTTGAGAAAGAGATATGAGTTAGTATATGTTCTAAAGTTGCAAATAGCATAAGGAGAAGGTCCCATTACAAAATTGGAAATTTCGAATTGAATCCATTTTCTAATCTATTGTATTCTTTTTCGAGAATGCCGCCACTCGGACTCGAACCGAGATGCTTGAGCACTGCTTCCTAAGAGCAGCGTGTCTACCAATTTCACCATGGCGGCTAACTTGAAATAATAGTTAACTTAAAAGAATAATAGTTATTTTCTCGCGAATCGTCGAGATTGGGAGAGTCCATAGAATTTAGGAACATTAGAATTTCATCATTAACTAAAAAGAATTTTTTATTTTAGAAAAATTTATAGAATGAAAGCCCTTACGCTCTTATTAATATGATTTACCAGTCCTAAACCCATTTATTTGTGAATTTTGGATAAGATAGGTAGAGGTTGTAAGTCCTATTGCAAGAATACTCTACTTTTGATAATGGAATCCTCATATTTTTTTTATGAGGATTCCATTATCAAATATCAAAAAAAAGTTCTTTGATAGGAAAAGAATACTGAGGGCACAATATACCAAAAACTTTTGTTCTATATAACAGAGGGATTCGTTCTAAGAATATTGTAACGAGGAATTCGACACATAAAAGTACATTCATTAATTAATCCGAATTTTTTATTCATATTAAATAATTGGAATTTCTTTTGGATAGGTCAATTCAGATTATTCCAAAACCGGATTATTTGTTTGTTTGTTGCCCAGAAAAACCTTTTGGTTTTGGATGCTCGTTGCCGCTAGAAAATGATCTTGATTTTGCTAAAGAATAAGATTGTACTATGGAAAAATAAGTCTTTTTCTTCCAAAGATTTTTACGAATACGCTTTTTTGACATCGAAGTACGTTTTTTTGGAACTGCCATTCAAAAAGGGGATTACTTTTTTCTAGTTGTATGTGAAAGACATCTATTGCCGCAAATCAATCCTTCTTTCTGTTTTTTCTTAGTATTTATACTTAGATACTGAAAGATACTGAAATTCAAAATTCTTTTTTAGTTCATTTTGTCTAATGTGGATAAGACAAGAGTTTTTTAAGGTTTTCTATTTAAATCAATTTATATATCAAATATACTCCATATATAAATATATGGTATGGGGAGATAACCCCTCATATAAGATGGGGAGATAAAAAAAAGGTCAAATTCCAATAGTTAATTAAGTTCAGAACGGTATTCCATAATTGAATTCCAATCAAAATAAAAAAAAAATACTTAGTCTCTTAAACAAGAAATTCTAAAACTTAGATAATTCTAGTCATTAGGGTTTCCATTTTATATGAAGTAAGGAATATTCGAGAATTTCCTATAAATATAGGTTTTCTTTGGAATTCAATCAATCAGTTACGAAAAAAGAGAGCTATTTCATTTTAACAGAAAGACATACAAAAATGAATAGAAAGTAAAATGATTCAATCTTTTTTTGTATTTTAATAAATATCTTTTTTTAGCTAATAACTAGATAACGAAATTCTTTGGTTCACTTTTTGAATTTAAGCAACTAAACCCATTCTGAATTTTGGAATATTTGAATGAGACAAATTTGGAAAAATTCAGAATTCCAGTATTTTTTCTTATTCTTATTTTTTTTTTAATTCCTTCAGAAAGAGATAAGAATAGGTTTGGTGAATCGGAAACAATTTTATAGAAAAATTGAACTATAAATTTCAACTCAAAATTGCTATTTCTTTTCTTATGGAACATACATATCAATATGCCTGGGTAATCCCTCTTCTCCCACTTCCAGTTATTATGTCAATGGGATTTGGACTTTTTCTTATTCCGACAGCAACAAAAAATCTTCGTCGCATATGGGCTTTTCCTAGTGTTTTACTCTTAAGTATAGCTATGGTATTCTCAGTCCACCTGTCTATTCAACAAATAAATGGAAGTTCTATCTATCAATATCTATGGTCTTGGACCATCAATAATGATTTTTCCTTAGAATTTGGATACTTGATCGACCCCCTTACTTCTATTATGTTAATACTAATTACTACTGTAGGAATCTTGGTTCTTATTTATAGTGACGATTATATGTCTCACGATGAAGGATATTTGAGATTTTTTGTTTATATAAGTTTTTTTAATACTTCCATGTTGGGATTGGTTACTAGTTCCAATTTGATACAAATTTATTTTTTTTGGGAACTTGTCGGAATGTGTTCCTATTTATTGATAGGCTTTTGGTTTACACGGCCAATTGCAGCGAGTGCTTGTCAAAAAGCTTTTGTAACTAATCGTGTAGGGGATTTTGGTCTGTTATTAGGAATTTTAGGTTTTTTTTGGATAACAGGTAGTTTAGAGTTTCGGGATTTGTTCAAAATAGCTAATAACTGGATTCCTAATAATGGGATTAATTCCTTACTTAGTACTTTATGTGCTTTTTTATTATTCCTTGGTGCAGTTGCAAAATCTGCACAATTCCCTCTTCACGTATGGTTACCCGATGCTATGGAAGGACCCACTCCTATTTCGGCTCTTATACACGCAGCAACTATGGTTGCTGCGGGGATTTTTCTTCTAGCTCGACTTCTTCCTCTTTTCATATCCCTACCTTTGATAATGAGTTTCATTTCTTTAGTAGGTACAATAACACTCTTCTTAGGAGCCACTTTAGCTCTTGCTCAGAGAGATATTAAAAGAAGCTTAGCCTATTCTACAATGTCTCAATTAGGTTATATGATGTTAGCTCTAGGTATAGGTTCTTATCAAGCTGCTTTATTCCATTTGATCACTCATGCTTATTCGAAAGCTTTATTGTTCTTGGGATCCGGATCCATTATTCATTCAATGGAACCTCTTGTTGGATATTCACCAGATAAAAGTCAGAATATGGTTCTTATGGGTGGTTTAAGAAAATACGTTCCAATTACAAAAACTACTTTTTTATGTGGTACACTTTCTCTTTGTGGTATTCCACCTCTTGCTTGCTTCTGGTCCAAAGATGAAATCCTTAGTAATAGTTGGTTGTATTCACCCTTTTTGGGGATAATAGCCTCTTTTACTGCAGGATTAACTGCATTTTATATGTTTCGGATATATTTACTTACTTTTGATGGGTATTTGCGTGTTCATTTTCAAAATTACAGTAGTACTAAAGAAGGTTCGTTGTATTCAGTATCCTTATGGGGAAAAAGCATAACCAAAGGAGTCAATAGGGATTTTGTTTTGTCAACAATGAAGAGTGGAGTTTCTTTTTTTTCACAAAATATACCCAAAATTCCTGGTAATACAAGAAATAAGATAGGATCCTTTAGTACTCCCTTTGGGGCTAAAAAAACTTTTGTCTATCCTCATGAAACGGGAAATACTATGCTATTTCCTCTTCTTATATTACTGCTTTTTACTTTGTTCATTGGATCCATAGGAATCCATTTTGATAATGGAGTAAAGGATAATGGAATATCGGAGTTAACCATATTATCAAAGTGGCTAACTCCTTCAATAAACTTTTTCCAGGAAAGTTCTAATTCTTCCATAAATTCATATGAATTTCTCACTAATGCAATTTCTTCTGTAAGTTTAGCTATTTTTGGTCTATTCATAGCATATATCTTCTATGGATCCTCTTATTCTTTTTTTCAGAATTTGAATTTTATAAATTCCCTTGTAAAAGGGAATCCTAAAAAGAACTTTTTGGATGAAGTAAAAAAAAAGATATACAGCTGGTCATATAATCGTGGTTATATAGATGTTTTCTATACTAGGGTCTTTATCCTGGGTATAAGAAGATTAACCGAACTAACGCATTTTTTCGATAAAGGTGTCATTGATGGAATTACCAATGGAGTAGGTCTTGCTGGTTTTTGTATAGGAGAAGAAATTAAATATGTGGGGGGAGGCCGAATATCGTCTTATCTATTCTTTTTTTTATGTTATGTATCCGTGTTTTTATTCTTTTTTCTTTCTTAACTTAAGAAATTTACGCGTTCCTTGTCTAAATAACTATCCTATCCCCTCCCCCTTCCTATCCTCTTTTACCATCTCTGTATCTCCCTTAAGTATTGTATAATAGTTCGGTTTTCCGCTATTTTTTCCATTCCTCTGTGTAAATAGCCTAATATGGGTTCACAATCAATAACATCTTCACCATCGAGAGTAACGATCAGTCGAAGAACACCATGCATTGATGGGTGTTGAGGGCCCATATTGACTATCATGAGATCTTTTCTTGTAAGCGGTAGACTCATATCCTTTCTTCCTTAATTCATTATTCCATGAAAATGGATTATTCCATGAATTCCTCAAAACGAGGCTCAGCAAAATGCAAAATCTAAGACTACTATAAGACTACTAATAAAATAAGAAACAAATTCGAACGATTAAATTACTTCTCCCGAATATCCAACTGACTGATTAATTTCTTATAACGTACTCTATTTTTCTTTGCCAAATAAGCCAGCAAACGTTGACGTTTTCCCAAAAGTCTTCGTAGACCTCTTTCCGATGAAAAATCTTTTTTGTGTAATTCCAAATGTGAAGCAAGTCTCCGTATCTTATTGGTGAAACTGAATACTTGAAATTCAACAGAACCCCAGTTTTCTTGTTTTTCTTCTTTAACCATAAATCAAAAAATTTTTCTACCTCCTTTCTTTTTCATGTATTTTTCTGATCAGGAAAAATAAAAAATTATGTCAGTTATTTTGAAGTTATTCTAATCTCGTACACACAAAAATTTGCAATTATTCATCTACTGCTGGAATCTGGAATTTGGATTTATTTTATCGATGCAAATTGGATTTGGATAGAAGGGT